GCTAATGTAGCTTAAATAAAGCATAACACTGAAGATGTTAGGATAGACCCTACAAAGTCTCATAAGCACAAAAGCTTGGTCCTGACTTTTCTGTCAGCTTTGGCTAAATTTACACATGCAAGTATCCGCATCCCCGTGAAAACACCCTTTTATCTCCCCAGAGAACAAGGAGTGGGTATCAGGCACACGAAAGTTGCCCACAACGCCTAGCCCAGCCACACCCCCAAGGGAAACAGCAGTGATAAACATTAAGCAATAAGTGAAAACTTGACTTAGTTATCAGCCACTATAGGGTTGGTTAAACTCGTGCCAGCCACCGCGGTTATACGAATAACCCAAGTTGACAGACATCGGCATAAAGCGTGGTTAAGAGAGTACTAAAATAAAGCCGAACACCCCCAGAGCTGTTGTACGCCCCGAGAGCAAGAAGCCCACCCACGAAAGTGACTTTACCCTACCTGAAACCACGAAACCCATGAAAACAAACTGGGATTAGATACCCCACTATGCTTGGTCGTAAACAAAAATAATTCATCCTATTCGCCAGGGTACTACGAGCACCAGCTTAAAACCCAAAGGACTTGGCGGTGCTTTAAACCCACCTAGAGGAGCCTGTTCTAAAACCGATTACCCCCGTTAAACCTCACCCTTGCTTGTCATCCCCGCCTATATACCGCCGTCGTCAGCTCACCCTGTAAAGGGCCCAAAGTAAGCAATATTGGTATAACCTAAAACGTCAGGTCGAGGTGTAGCGTATGCAAGGGAAAGAAATGGGCTACATTTGCTAAGACAGCACACACGAATCACTCAATGAAATATGAATGTGAAGGAGAATTTAGAAGTAAGCAGAAAATAGAGAGTTCTGCTGAAACAGGCCCTAAAGCGCGCACACACCGCCCGTCACTCTCCCTAATGTCATACCTCTTTATCCATAAAAAGAATAATTAGACAAAAAGGGAGGCAAGTCGTAACATGGTAAGTGTACCGGAAGGTGTACTTGGACAAACCAGAGTATAGCTTAGATAGTAAAGCATCCCCCTTACACCGAGAAGCCGTCCATGCAAACTGGACTACCCTGAAGCCTCCCAACTAGCCTTTAGACCAAAACCAAATACACAAATATTAATAACCCCTCACACCCTAAACCCCAAATAAACAAAACATTTTTTCCCTTAGTATCGGCGAGAGAAAAGAAACTATAGCGCTATAAAAATAGTACCGCAAGGGAAAGCTGAAAGAGAAATGAAATAAATAATAAAGCCTGAAAAAGCAGAGATACCACCTCGTACCTTTTGCATCATGAATCAGCAAGAAAAATCTAGCATAGAGCCCTTTAGTTAGAAGCCCCGAAACCGGACGAGCTACTCCAAGACAGCCTTTTAATAGGGCAAACCCTTCTCTGTGGCAAAAGACTGGAAAGAGCTTTGAGTAGAGGCGAAAAACCTACCGAGCCCGGTTATAGCTGGTTGCCTGCAAAATGAATAGAAGTTCAGCCCTACACCCCCTCAAACCAAATGAAGTAAACCCAAAACGTTAAAGAGAGAAGACGTAGAAGTTAGTCAAAAGGGGTACAGCCCTTTTGACAGAGGACACAACCTTCAGCACCAGGTACAGATTATAGCTCATAAAGGCATAATGAGAAAGTAGGCCTAAAAGCAGCCATCAACAAAGAAAGCGTTAAAGCTCCCCATTTAATAACCACTAATACTAATAAACCCATCTCACCCTGAGCAATTATAGCAGCCTATCCTATCTTTATAGAAGTAATTATGCTGATATGAGTAATAAGAGGGTAAGCCCCTCTCTTTGCATAAGTATACATCAGAACGAACTCACACCGAAAATTAACGAACTCAAACCCAGAGAGCCACAGGCCATAAAAAGAGAACAAGAAAAACACCCGCCTACATACCGTTAACCTTACACAAGAATGCTTACAAAGAAAGACTTATAGGAAGAGAAGGAATTCGGCAAACACAAGCCTCGCCTGTTTACCAAAAACATCGCCTCTTGCAAAACAGCATAAGAGGTCCCGCCTGCCCTGTGACTTAATGTTTAACGGCCGCGGTATTTTGACCGTGCGAAGGTAGCGAAACCACTTGTCTTTTAAATGAAGACCTGTATGAATGGCACAACGAGGGCTTAACTGTCTCCTCTCCCAAGTCAATGAAATTGATCCCCCCGTGCAGAAACGGGGATAAGACCATAAGACGAGAAGACCCTATGGAGCTTTAGACCCAAAGCAGATTAAGTCAATACCCTTAAAAAAAAGAATAAACCAAAAAACTCCTGCCCAAGTGTCTTTGGCTGGGGCGGCCGCGGGAAAAACAAAACTCCCACGTGGAACGGAAAAACACCTCTAAAACCAAGAGTGACAACTCTAATAAACAGAACCTCTGACCTCATGATCCGGCAATGCCGATCAACGAACCAAGTTACCCTAGGGATAACAGCGCAATCCTCTTATAGAGTCCCTATCGACAAGAGGGTTTACGACCTCGATGTTGGATCAGGGTATCCTAATGGTGCAGCCGCTATTAAGGGTTCGTTTGTTCAACGATTAAAACCCTACGTGATCTGAGTTCAGACCGGAGCAATCCAGGTCAGTTTCTATCTATGAAATGACTTTTTCTAGTACGAAAGGACCGAAAAAGGGGGGCCAATACTAAAAGCACGCCTCCTCCCAACCCGATGAAGTCAACTAAAACAGATAAAGGGACATACCCACACTCCTAAGAACAAGGCATGTTAGAGTGGCAGAGCCCGGATACTGCAAAAGGCCTAAGCCCTTTATACAGAGGTTCAAATCCTCTCTCTAATTAATGCACTCAGCTATTACACTAATACTCAACCCACTATGCTTCATTATCCCAGTACTCCTATCAGTCGCCTTCTTCACCCTTGTAGAACGCAAAGTGCTCGGATATATACAACTACGAAAGGGCCCAAACATTGTAGGACCCTATGGGCTTATTCAACCCATTGCAGACGGCATTAAACTATTTATCAAGGAACCCATCCGCCCCTCCACTGCCTCCCCCCTTATATTCATCCTGGCACCCACCCTCGCCCTTAGCCTGGCTATAATCCTATGAACCCCAATTCCAACCCCTCACCCAATAGCCAACCTAAATCTAGGCATACTATTCATTCTAGCTATCTCAAGTCTAGCAGTCTATTCAATTCTAAGCTCAGGCTGAGCATCAAACTCAAAATATGCCCTAATTGGAGCCCTACGAGCAGTCGCCCAAACCATCTCATATGAAGTGAGCCTAGGACTAATTCTTTTAAACACCATCATATTCACTGGCGGATTTACCCTAAAAATATTTGACCACGCACAAGAATCTATTTGATTGATTATCCCAACCTGGCCACTAGCCGCAATATGATTTACATCTACCCTGGCAGAAACAAATCGAGCCCCCTTCGACCTAACCGAAGGAGAATCTGAACTAGTCTCCGGATTTAACGTCGAATACTCGGGGGGGCCTTTCTCACTATTCTTCCTTGCTGAATACGCAAACATCCTATTAATAAGCACACTATCAACAACAATCTTTCTAGGAGCAACAAACAGCACACTCCCACCAGAACTAAGCTCAGTTAACTTAATAACCAAAACAATCCTACTATCATTTTGCTTCCTATGAATTCGAGCATCATACCCACGATTTCGATACGACCAGCTAATACACTTAATCTGAAAGAATTTCTTACCAATCACCCTTACACTTCTAATCTGACACACTGCCATTACCACCACATTTGCAGGCTTACCACCACAAAACTGGGGCTGTGCCTGAATTAAAGGACCACTTTGATAGAGTGAACTATGGGGGTTAAAATCCCCCCCGCTCCTAGAAAGAAGGGATTTGAACCCTACCTGAAGAGATCAAAACTCTTAGTGCTTCCACTACACCACTTCCTAGTAGAGTCAGCTAATTAAGCTCTTGGGCCCATACCCCAAAAATGTAGGTTAAAATCCATCCTTTACTAATGAACCCCCGTACAACCTATATCTTTATCATATCCCTAGGACTAGGCACCACAATCACGTTCGCAAGCTCCCACTGATTATTAGCGTGAATAGGACTTGAAATAAACACCCTTGCTATCATCCCGCTAATAGCACAACAACACCACCCCCGAGCAACAGAAGCCACAACAAAATACTTTATTACACAAGCCGCAGCCGCAGCCATACTACTTTTTGCAGCAACAGTCAACACATGACTAACAGGACAATGATTAATCACCCAAACAATACACCCCATCCCAAATTTTATAATTACAATAGCCCTAGCAATAAAACTAGGATTAGCACCAATACATGTATGACTCCCCGAAGTCCTTCAAGGAATTAGTCTAATTACAGGAATGCTCCTCTCCACATGACAAAAACTTGCACCCTTCATCCTACTCACACAAGTACAACAATCCAACCCCCACCTTCTAACAGGACTAGGACTCTTATCAGTACTTGTAGGGGGTTGAGGGGGGCTTAATCAAACACAAATGCGAAAAGTACTAGCATATTCATCAATCGCCCACCTAGGATGAATAACAATAATTGTCCAATTCTCACCCCAAACAGCCCTCATAACACTAATAATTTACATTATATTAACATCACCCATCTTCCTAACGCTTAACCTAATCAAATCAACAACAACCAACGCACTAGCAACATCATGAACCACAGCCCCAGCAGTCACAATGTTAACACCCCTAACCCTCCTCTCACTAGGGGGACTTCCACCCCTTACAGGGTTCACACCCAAGTGATTAATTATTCAGGAACTAACAAAACAGAGCCTCCCAACAACTGCTACAATAGCAGCAATAGCAGCCCTAATAAGCCTCTATTTTTACTTACGAATAACCTACTCAATAGCAATAACGATCTCCCCAAACAACACCACAGCCACAACAATCTGACGACTAAAAACAAAAAACACCACCCTGCCCCTCTCAGTTGCAACAACCCTTGCCATCACACTTTTACCCGCAACCCCAACTATTATAGCACTAATACCAGTGTAAGAAACTTAGGATAAGCTTAGACCAGGGGCCTTCAAAGCCCCCAGCAAGGGTGAAAACCCCTTAGTTTCTGATAAGACTAGCAGGGTACTAACCCACATCTCTTGCATGCAAAACAAACACTTTAATTAAGCTATAGCCCTAACTAGATGGGAAGGCCTCGATCCTTCAAATTTTTAGTTAACAGCTAAACGCCTAAACCAGCGAGCATCCATCTACTTTCCCCCGCCAAACGGGGAAAAAGGCGGGTGAAAGCCCCGGCGGGCTCTAGCCCGCTCCTTCAGATTTGCAATCTGCTATGATCATCACCTCGGTGCTTATAAGAGAAGGAATTAAACCCTCGTTCATGGGACTACAATCCACCGCTTAACACTCAGCCATCTTATTTGTGGCAACCACACGCTGACTCTTCTCAACTAACCATAAAGATATCGGCACCCTTTACCTAATTTTTGGTGCATGGGCTGGAATAGTGGGCACGGCTTTAAGCCTATTAATTCGAGCCGAACTAAGCCAACCTGGCGCTCTTCTGGGGGATGATCAGGTTTATAATGTAATCGTTACTGCACATGCTTTTGTAATAATCTTCTTTATAGTAATACCCATTATAATTGGGGGCTTTGGAAATTGACTGGTCCCACTAATAATTGGGGCCCCAGATATAGCATTCCCCCGAATAAATAATATAAGCTTTTGACTTCTCCCCCCATCTTTCCTTCTACTCCTAGCCTCATCAGGTGTAGAAGCTGGGGCAGGGACGGGCTGAACAGTCTACCCCCCACTAGCAGGCAACCTTGCCCACGCCGGAGCCTCTGTTGACCTAACCATCTTCTCACTTCACCTGGCAGGAATCTCGTCTATCTTAGGAGCAATCAATTTTATCACTACAATTATTAATATAAAACCACCAGCTGTAACTCAATATCAAACACCTTTATTTGTGTGGTCCGTACTTATTACAGCCATTCTACTTCTACTATCTCTTCCCGTCCTAGCTGCAGGAATTACTATACTATTAACGGACCGCAATCTAAATACTACTTTCTTTGACCCTGCCGGGGGAGGGGACCCAATTCTCTACCAACACCTTTTTTGATTCTTTGGCCACCCTGAAGTGTATATTTTAATTCTACCAGGCTTTGGGATAATTTCACACATTGTGGCCTACTATGCCGGTAAAAAAGAGCCCTTTGGATATATGGGCATAGTTTGGGCAATAATAGCAATTGGGCTACTAGGCTTTATTGTCTGAGCCCACCACATGTTTACTGTGGGGATAGATGTTGACACACGCGCTTATTTTACATCTGCAACAATAATCATTGCCATCCCCACAGGAGTAAAAGTATTTAGCTGACTAGCCACCCTTCATGGGGGCTCAATTAAATGAGAAACACCAATATTATGAGCCCTGGGGTTCATTTTTCTGTTTACAGTTGGGGGTCTAACAGGAATTGTGCTAGCCAACTCATCCTTAGACATTGTCCTCCACGATACTTACTATGTCGTAGCCCACTTCCACTATGTTCTCTCCATGGGAGCTGTATTTGCTATCATAGCAGGATTTGTACACTGGTTCCCGCTATTTACGGGGTTTACACTTCATAATATCTGAACAAAACTTCACTTTGGGGTCATGTTTATTGGAGTAAACCTAACATTTTTCCCACAACACTTCTTAGGCCTAGCAGGCATACCTCGACGATACTCTGATTACCCAGACGCATACGCCCTTTGAAACTTGGTCTCATCTGCAGGCTCATTAATCTCTCTAGTAGCTGTGATTATATTCTTATTCATTCTATGAGAAGCATTCACAGCTAAACGGGAAGTAAAATTAGTAAAACTATCTTCAACCAATGCAGAATGATTACACGGATGTCCACCACCTTACCACACATTTGAAGAACCTGCATTCGTTCAAACTCAACCTAATAATTAACGAGAAAGGAGGGAATTGAACCCCCATAAACTAATTTCAAGCCAGTCACATAACCACTCTGCCACTTTCTTAATAAGACGCTAGTAAACAAGATTACACTGTTTTGTCAAGACAGAATAGCGGGTTTAAATCCCGCGCGCCTTAATTTATAACAATGGCACATCCCTCACAGTTAGGCTTTCAAGATGCAGCTTCCCCTGTAATAGAAGAACTAGTACACTTCCACGACCACGCTTTAATAATTGTATTCCTTATTAGTACTTTAGTACTTTACATCATTGTGACCACAGTATCAACTAAACTAACAAACAAGTTCTTACTAGACTCCCAAGAAATTGAAATCGTATGAACAATTCTCCCAGCCCTTGTCTTAATTTTAATTGCACTACCATCACTACGAATTTTATACCTAATAGACGAAGTAAACGACCCACACCTTACTATTAAAGCACTAGGACACCAATGATACTGAAGCTACGAATACACCGACTACCACGATCTCTCCTTTGATGCATATATGATCCCAACACAAGACCTTGCACCAGGGCAATTCCGACTACTAGAAGCAGACCACCGAGTGGTAATCCCAACGGAATCCCCAATCCGAATTCTAGTCTCAGCCGAAGACGTCCTTCACTCATGAACAATCCCATCAATCGGAGTCAAAGTAGATGCAGTCCCAGGCCGGCTTAACCAAACAGCCTTTATTACCTCACACCCAGGAGTGTTTTATGGACAATGCTCAGAAATCTGCGGTGCTAACCATAGTTTTATACCTGCCGTAATTGAATCAATCTCCCTACCCCTGTTTGAAGAATGATGCCTAACAATACTCCAAGAACAATCGCTAAGAAGCTAAACAGGGAAATAGCATTAGCCTTTTAAGCTAAAGAATGGTGACCCCCAACCACCCCTAGCGAAGTGCCCCAACTTAATCCCTCCCCTTGATTCCTAATTATACTCTTTTGCTGGCTCATTATCTTGACCACGGCTTTACCTAAAATTATACAATTCACCACCCCTAATGAACCCCTTAATCAAAACACCAAACCGCTCAAAACAACCCCTTGAAACTACCAATGACACTAAACCTATTTGAGCAATTCAACAGCCCCGCTATCATAGGAATCCCTTTGATTGCAATAGCACTCCTTGCCCCTGTTATACTACTCTCACTTTACCCACACCAATGGCTCCAAGACCGGCTATCTGCCGCACAAACCGAAGTAATTAATGAAATTACCCGACAATTTTTTAGCCCTATTAAAGCACCTGGACATAAATGAGCCCTTATAATAGTTACTTTAACTATCTACCTAATTACCCTAAATGTACTTGGACTCCTTCCCTTTACTTTTACACCCACAACCCAACTCTCAGCTAGCCTAGGAATTGCAATGCCAATATGACTGCTAACCGTACTTGTAGGCCTACGAAACCAACCAAACCAAGCCTTTGCCCACCTCTTACCAGAATCAACACCCCCCGCCCTAGTCCCTGTTTTAATTATTATTGAAACAATTAGTCTTTTTATCCGCCCACTAGCCCTGGGTGTCCGAATTACTGCTAACCTAACAGCGGGCCACCTCCTCATCAACCTCATAGCAAGCGGAATAATTTTTATTAGCTCCCACTCAATGCTAGCCGGGTTAACAGTTGGCTTACTTTTACTTTTACTCAACATCCTAGAATTTGCTGTAGCAGTGATTCAAGGCTACGTATTTGTACTCCTTTTAAGCCTCTATCTTCAAGAAAACACCTAATGACCCACCAAACACACGCCTACCACATAGTTGACCCCAGCCCATGACCGCTCACAGGAGCAATCGCAGCCCTATCAATGACATCCGGCCTAGCCATCTGATTCCACTTCCATAATATTACCCTAATTGTGCTAGGCACCACCCTACTTCTTCTAACAATACTACAATGATGACGAGACATCATCCGAGAAGGCACATTCCAAGGACACCACACCCCTCCTGTACAAAAAGGGTTGCGATATGGTATAATTTTATTTATCACCTCAGAAGTGTTCTTCTTCCTAGGATTTTTCTGAGCCTTCTACCACTCCAGCTTAGCCCCCACACCAGAGCTAGGAGGATGCTGACCCCCAACTGGGCTAACTACTTTAGACCCATTTGAAGTACCCCTACTAAATACAGCAGTACTCCTCGCCTCCGGAGTCACAGTAACATGAACCCACCACAGCATTATAGAAGGGAAACAAAAACAGGCCCTTCAATCACTATCCCTTACAATTCTACTAGGCGTATACTTTACTCTGTTACAAATAATTGAATACTATGAAGCACCATTTTCTATTGCCGATGGCGTTTATGGCTCCACATTTTTCGTAGCAACAGGATTCCACGGACTCCATGTAATTATTGGCTCAACCTTCCTAGCCGTATGCCTTATCCGACAAACATGCCACCATTTTACATCTAATCACCACTTCGGCTTTGAAGCAGCAGCATGATATTGACATTTTGTAGACGTAGTTTGATTATTCCTATATGTCTCAATTTACTGATGAGGATCATAATCTTTCTAGTATTAAGTTAGTACAAGTGACTTCCAATCACTTGGTCTTGGTTAAAATCCAAGGAAAGATAATGAACTTAGTGATAACCACTGCCCTAATTGCTTTACTTCTCTCGCTCACGCTCACCCTCCTAGCATTCTGACTACCGCAAATAACACCAGACCCAGAAAAGCTATCACCCTACGAATGCGGATTTGACCCCCTTGGATCGGGCCGCTTACCCTTCTCTATCCGATTTTTCCTAGTTGCAATTCTATTCCTTCTTTTTGACCTGGAAATCGCCCTATTACTTCCTATCCCCTGAGGAACCCACCTCCCCTCACCACTAACGACGTTCTTATGAACATCCGCCGTACTAATTATTTTAACCCTTGGATTAGCCTACGAATGAATTCAAGGCGGACTAGAATGAGCAGAATAGGCACTTAGTTTAAGAAAAACACTTGATTTCGGCTCAAAAGCCTACAGTTAAAATCTGTAAGTACCTAATGACTCCCGCCCAATTTACCTTCTCATCTGCCTTCCTCCTAGGAATAACTGGACTAACGTTCCATCGCACTCACCTACTATCCGCACTATTATGTCTAGAAACCATAATACTATCTCTTCTTATTGCATTAGCCTCCTGATCTCTAGAAATAGATATTACAACATCAATAGCCTCACCAATGTTCCTACTAGCATTCTCAGCCTGCGAGGCCAGCGCGGGCCTAGCCCTTCTAGTAGCAACCTCGCGCACACACGGAGGCGACCAAATAAAAAACCTAAGCCTTCTCCAATGCTAAAAATCCTAATCCCCACAATTATGCTCATACCAGTAAGCTGGCTCGCCCCTATAAAATGATTGTGACCTTCAACCCTCGCCCACAGCCTTTTAATCTCATTAATTAGCATAGTATGATTAAAAAACTCATCAGAAAATGGCTGATGAATAATTAATACACTCATAGCAACAGACCCCCTCTCCTCCCCCCTTTTGGTCCTATCATGCTGGCTTCTCCCCTTAATAATTCTAGCCAGCCAAAGTCACACTAACCACGAACCAGAAAATCGCCAACGAATATACATCACCCTATTAATTTCATTACAAATATTTTTAATTTTAGCATTTAGTGCTACCGAAATAATTTTATTCTACGTAATATTTGAGTCAACCCTAATCCCAACCCTAATACTCATCACCCGTTGAGGAAACCAAGCGGAACGACTTAAAGCGGGAACATATTTTCTATTCTATACTTTAGCAGCCTCTCTACCACTATTAGTAGCCCTTTTAATCCTACAGAATCACACCGGCACCCTCTCTCTAATTACACTACAATTTTCAAGCACCAACCACAGCTTATCATTTACAGATAAAATCTGATGACTAGCCTGCCTGATAGCATTCTTCACTAAAATACCACTATATGGAGTACACCTGTGACTTCCTAAAGCCCATGTAGAGGCCCCAATTGCAGGATCAATAGTACTAGCTGCCGTACTTCTAAAACTAGGGGGCTACGGAATAATCCGAATTATAATTATTCTAGAGCCAGTAACCCCCGAATTAAGCTACCCCTTCATCATTCTGGCCCTCTGAGGCATTATTATAACAAGCTCAATCTGCTTACGACAGACCGACCTTAAGTCCCTAATTGCATACTCATCCGTCAGTCATATAGGATTAGTAATCTCAGGCATTCTAATCCAAACCCCATGAGGCACAACTGGAGCCCTAATTTTAATAATTGCCCACGGACTAACCTCATCAGCACTATTCTGCCTAGCCAACACCAACTATGAACGAACCCACAGCCGCACATTAACCCTTACTCGAGGACTACAAGCAGTACTCCCCCTTATGGCCACATGGTGGTTTATTGTAAGTCTTGCAAACCTAGCTCTCCCCCCACTTCCCAATTTAATAGCAGAAATCATAATTATTTCATCCCTTTTCAAATGATCAAATTTCACCCTATTATTAACAGGAGCAGGAACTTTAATCACTGCCCTATACACTCTATACATATTCCTAATAACACAACGAGGACCCCTCCCACAACATCTATCCTCAACCCCCCCTACCTACTCACGAGAACACCTTCTTATCACCCTACACATTGCACCCCTAATCCTACTCATAGCAAAGCCTGAACTAGTCTGAGGCTGAACCACATGTGGGTATAGTTTAATGAAAATAACAGATTGTGATTCTAGAAATAGAGGTTAAACCCCTCTTACCCGCCGAGAGAGATTCGACATAACAAAAACTGCTAATTTTTGCCACCCTGGTTAAACCCCCGGGCTCACTCGAGCTCCTAAAGGATAATAGTTATCCGTTGGTCTTAGGAACCAAAAATACTTGGTGCAAATCCAAGTAGCAGCTATGATTAATCAACCCGTAGTACTATCCTCAAGCAGCCTAGTCATTATATTTATCTTGATCCTTACTGTATTATCTACACTAACCCCTAAAAAACTCAAAACCTCCTGAGACTTTACACACGCAAAAATAGCGGTCATAATAATATTCTTTGTAAGTTTACTACCCCTAACACTATTCCTAAATAGTGGAGTTGAAACAACTACAACCTCCTGAACCTGAACAAACACCCCAACCTTTAACATTTGTATATCCTTTAAGATAGACATCTACTCCACCACATTTACCCCAGTAGCACTTTATGTAACCTGATCTATTCTGGAGTTTGCCTCATGGTATATAAACACAGAAAAACAAAAAAATCAATTCTTCAAATACCTATTAACTTTCCTTATCGCAATAATTACCCTGGTTACAGCAAACAACCTATTTCAACTATTTATTGGCTGAGAGGGAGTAGGAATTATATCATTTTTACTCATCGGATGGTGGCACGGACGAACATCTGCCAACACAGCAGCCCTTCAAGCAGTACTCTACAACCGAATTGGTGACGTAGGATTAGTCCTGGCTATAGCATGAATAGCAATTGAAATAAACTCATGAGAACTTAACCAAATCTCAATCCTAACCAAAGACCAAGATATTACCCTACCACTACTAGGCTTCATCCTAGCAGCCGCAGGAAAATCAGCACAATTTGGCTTACACCCCTGGCTCCCTGCAGCCATAGAAGGGCCAACCCCGGTTTCTGCCTTACTTCACTCAAGCACCATAGTGGTGGCTGGGGTATTCTTACTAATTCGAATTAGCCCCCTAATTGCACTTAGCCCAGCCTCGTCAACTCTGTGCTTATGCCTCGGAGCTCTAACTACACTATTCACAGCCGCCTGCGCACTAACCCAAAATGATATCAAAAAAATCGTAGCATTCTCTACATCAAGCCAACTAGGACTTATAATAGTCACAATTGGGCTCAACCAACCCCACCTCGCCTTTCTACACATTTGCACCCACGCTTTTTTTAAAGCAATGCTTTTCCTCTGTTCCGGCTCAATTATCCACAGCCTCAATGATGAACAAGACATCCGAAAAATAGGAGGCTTACACAATATCACACCTCTTACCTCTTCCTGTATGACCCTAGGCAGTCTTGCCCTTACAGGCACACCATTCCTAGCAGGATTTTTTTCTAAAGATCAAATCATTGAAGCCCTCAACACCTCCCACTTAAACGCCTGAGCCCTAGTCCTCACTATTATTGCTACCTCTTTCACCGCTGTCTACAGCCTACGAATTATATTTTTTGTCTCCATAGGACACCCCCGATTCAACACCCTGCCCCCCATTAATGAAAACAGCACCAAAGTAATCAACCCCATTAAACGACTTGCCTGAGGAAGCATCCTAATAGGCCTAATCATCACAACAAATCTCACCCCACTAAAAACCCCCGTCATATCAATGCCCACACACATAAAAACAATAGCCCTAATAGTATCAATCGCAGCCCTCCTAGTGGCCACAGACCTAGCTAACATAACAAAAAAACAATTTAAGCCCCAGCCCAAAAAAACCCCACACCACTTTTCCAATATACTAGGATTCTTCCCGACCATCATACACCGACTCCCCACAAAAATCAGCCTAGTACTTGGGCAAAAGCTAGCAAGCCAAATGATCGACCAAACATGATTAGAAAAGACTGGACCCCAAGCCAGTGCCAAAATTAATAAAAAAATATCCTCCCAAATTAGCAATTTGCAACAAGGAATAATTAAGACCTATCTCCTCCTTTTCCTCCTGACTTTAACACTTACCCACATCACCACATCATATTAAACAACCCGAAGAGCCCCAGAACTTAAACCACGCGTCAATTCAAGAACCACAAAAAGACACAACAAGAGCATAAAAGCACTAATAATCAACACCCAGGCCCCACCCCAATAAATTACACCTACACCACCCACATCACCGTAGACCACACCCCCCACACCACCACCCCCATAAAAAACAAAATTGACCTCATCTCACCCACCAACTAAACTAATGGCCCCTCAAATAACACCCAACATATAAACTACGACATAAACCACAACAGAGCCACTTCCAAGGGTCTCAGGATAAGGCTCAGCCGAAAGAGCAGAAGAATATGCAAATACAACAAGCATCCCCCCTAAATAAATCAAAAACAGAATCAAAGATATAAAACACCCCCCAAACCCCACTAAAACCCCACACCCCGCGCCCGCCACTGCTACCAACCCTAATGCAGCAAAGTAGGGGGAGGGGTTAGAAGCTACTACAATAAACCCCAATATAAAAACCAGCAAAAATACAAACATTAAAAAAACCATAATTCTAACCAGGACTCTAACCTAGAATAACAGCTTGAAAAACTACCGTTGTACCTTTAACTATTAGAACCATAATGACCACTTTACGCAAATCCCACCCACTACTAAAAATTGCAAACAACGCCCTAATTGACCTCCCGGCCCCCTCTAATATCTCAATATGATGAAACTTTGGATCACTTCTAGGATTATGCTTAATCACCCAAATCCTTACAGGATTATTCCTAGCGATACACTACACAGCAGATATTACCATAGCATTTTCATCAGTTGCACACATCTGCCGAGACGTAAATTATGGATGACTCCTACGAAATATTCATGCTAATGGAGCATCCTTCTTCTTCATCTGTATCTACATACACATCGCCCGAGGGCTTTACTACGGATCCTACCTATACAAAGAGACCTGAAACATGGGAGTCATTCTCCTTATTCTAGTAATAGCCACCGCCTTTGTAGGATACGTCCTCCCCTGAGGACAAATATCCTTTTGAGGAGCCACTGTCATCACCAACCTACTATCAGCAATCCCCTACGTGGGGGGTGGACTAGTCCAATGAATCTGAGGAGGCTTCTCTGTAGATAATGCTACACTAAGTCGATTCTTTACCTTCCACTTCCTCCTTCCATTCATCATTATAGCAGCAACAATTATCCACCTATTATTTCTTCATGAAACTGGGTCTAATAACCCAGTCGGATTAAACTCCGACGCAGACAAAGTATCATTCCACCCATATTTTTCATATAAAGATCTACTGGGCTTTGCAATCATAACAACTACACTCATGTCCTTAGCACTTTTTACACCAAACCTACTAGGAGACCCAGATAACTTTTCCCCTGCCAACCCCCTGGTAACACCACCCCACATCAAGCCAGAATGATACTTCTTATTTGCTTATGCAATCCTTCGATCCGTGCCCAATAAACTAGGAGGAGTCCTAGCCCTGCTATTTTCAATCCTGATCCTAATACTGATCCCACTACTACACACCTCAAAACAACGAGGCCTAACTTTTCGCCCAATCACCCAACTACTATTCTGAACACTATTAGCCGATGTGGCTATCCTCACCTGAGTTGGCGGCATGCCAGTAGAACACCCCTTTGTTATTATTGGCCAAATTGCCTCACTAATCTATTTTACCATTTTCTTACTACTCATTCCCCTAGCAGGGCTGCTTGAAAACAAAATAATTGAACAGGCATGCACTAGTAGCTCAAACAGAGCGCCAACCTTGTAAGTTGGAGGCCGGAGGCGAAAATCCCCCCTAATGCTTTAAAGAAGAAGGATTTTAACCCCCACCTCTGGCCCCCAAAGCCAGAATTCTAAATAAACTATTCTTTAAAAAGACACAAATATAGGTTATATATGTATATATATATATATATATATATATTTATGTATTAACACCATAGTATGAAATAAAGACACTCTTGTTTTAAAAAGAAAAATACAAACGTACTAAAAGCACTAACATATTAAACCAATAACTATTAAATAAAAATGTTAATAATTTAAGATTTAACATATTTAAATCACTAGTGATCTCTACCAAGTATCCACATGATATTAAATAAAATTATAATGCGCAGTAAGAACCTACCATCAGTTGATTTCTTAATGATAACGTTTATTGATGGTCAGGGACAGTGATTGTGGGGGTTTCACTTAGTGAATTATTCCTGGCATTTGGTTCCTACTTCAGGAACATAAAAAGACTAATTCCACCCACTTTCATCGACGCTTGCATAAGTTAATGTTGGCAATCATTCGACTCGTTACCCAACTAGCTAGCACTCTTTCTACGGCGCAAGGGGTTCTCCTTTTTTTTTCTCCTTTCACCTTGCATTTCAGAGTGCAGCGCGTCAACAACAGATAAGGTTGAACATCATCCTTGCCTGTTTAATCATTTGGTAACAGCTTAATTAAGGTATATATAGAAGAATTGCATAACTGATCTCATGAGCATAAAGTTCACTTTGTTTCTCCTAACAATCCTATGATAGTGCCCCCTGGCTTACGCGCGTAAACCCCCCCTACCCCCCCGCGCACCCGGGAATCACTAAGGAACCTGTAAACCCCCCGGAAACAGGAATAATCCCGAGATGCACATTATTAGCCATCTAATTTAATCTATTTATACTATTATAATATTACAAAA